ATGATCAATATGTAGAATCAGAACAAGTGATTGCCGAGATTCGTGCCGGAACGTCCACTTTTCATTTTAAAGAGAGGGTTCGAAAACATATTTATTCTGAGTCAGAAGGAGAAATGCACTGGAGTACTGATGGCTATCATGCGCCCGAATATCCATATAGTAATGTTCATCTATTACCAAAAACAAGTCATTTATGGATATTAGCAGGAGGTCTATGCAGATCCAATATAGTGTCTTTTTCACTCCACAAGGATCAAGATCAAATGAATGCTAATTCTTTTTCTCTCGAAGAAAGATATATCTTTGATCTCTCACTGACTAATGATCAAGCAAGACATAAATTGTTGGAAACTTTTGGTAAAAAAGATAGGGAAATTCTTGACTATTCAAAACCTTATCGAATCATATCCAAGGGTCATTGGAATCTCATAGAGCCTTCTACTTCTATTCGTCAAGAGAATTCCTTGGCGAAAAAGCGAAGAAATAGATTTGTGATTCCCTTACAATATGATAAAGAACAAGAAAAGAAACTAATACCCTGTTTTGGTATTTCAATTAAAATACCTATAAATGGTATTTTACGTAGAAATAGTATTCTTGCTTATTTTGATGATCCGCGATACAGAAGAAGCAGTTCGGGAATTACTAAATATGGGATTGCCGAAGTAGATTCAATCGTAAAAAAAGAGGATTTGATTGAGTATCGAGGAGCAAAAGAATTTAGTCCGAAATACCAAATGCAAATGAAAGTAGATCGATTTTTTTTCATTCCCGAGGAAGTGCATATCTTACCCGGATCTTCGCCCATAATGGTCCGGAACAATAGTATCGTTGGAGTAGATACACGACTTGCTTTAAATATAAATATAAGAAGTCGAGTAGGTGGATTAGTCCGAGTGGAGAGAAAAAAAAAAAGTATGGAACTGAAAATCTTTTCTGGAGATATTCATTTTTCTGGAGAGGTGGATAAAATATCTAGGCACAGTGGCATTTTGATACCACCGGGAATGGAAAAAAAAGATTCTAAAGGATCAAAAAAATTGAAAAATTGGATCTATGTCCAACGGATTACACCTACCAAAAAAAAGTATTTTGTTTTGGTTCGTCCCGTAGTCACATATGAAATAGCTGATGGGATAAATTTAGCAACGCTTTTCTCTCAGGATCTCTTGCAGGAAAAGGATAATGTCCAACTTCGAATTGTCAATTATATACTTTATGGAAATGGCAAGTCAATTCGAGGAATTTCTCACACAAGTATTCAATTAGTTCGGGCTTGCTTAGTATTGACTTGGGACCAAGAAAAAAAAAGTTCTATAGAAGAAGAGGTTCATGCTTCTTTTGTTGAAATAAGGACAAATGATCTGCTTCGTGATTTCATCCGAATTGAGTTAGTAAAGTCCACTATTTCGTATACCGTAAAAAGGTATGATATGGTAGGTTCAGGATTTATTTCCAATAATGGATTAGATCGTACCCATATCAATCCTTTTGATTCCAAGGTGAAGATTCAATCATTTCCCCAACATCAGGGAACTCTTGGTACGTTGTTGAATCGAAATAAGAAATGCCAATCTTTCCTAATTTTGTCATCATCCAATTGTTCTCGAATTGGCCCCTTCAATACTTCGAGATATAATAATGCGACAAAAGAATCGGATCCCATGACTCCAATTAGGGATTTGTTGGGTCCTTTAGGTACTATTGTGCCTAAAATAGTAAATTTTCGTTCATCTTACTATTTAAGAACTTATAATCAAGTCTTTTTAAAGAAAGATTTTTTACTTGAAAATTTTCAACAGACTTTCCAAGTGCTTCAAGTACTTCCATTTCAATACTGTTTCTTAGATGAAAATAGTAGGATTTATAATCCCGATCCATGCAGTAACATCATTTGGAATTCATTCCATTTGAATTGGTGTTTTCTCCATCACGATTCTTGTGAAGAGGCATGGACAATAATTAGCCTTGGACAATTCCTTTGTGAAAATGTATGTCTATTTAAATACGGATCACGCATAAAAAAATCTGGTCAAATTTTAATTGTTCATGTTGACTCTTTAGTTATAAGATCAGCTAAGTCCTATTTGGTCACTCCAGGAGCAACTGTTCATGGCCATTATGGGGAAACCTTTTATGAAGGAGATACATTAATTACATTTATATATGAAAAATCGAGATCTGGTGACATAACGCAAGGTCTTCCAAAAGTGGAACAAATCTTAGAAGTTCGTTCAATTGATTCAATATCGATGAACCTCGAAAGAAGAGTTGAAGGTTGGGACGAACGTATCCGAAGGATTATGGGGATCCCCTGGGGATTCTTGATTGGAGCTGAACTAACCATAGCCCAAAGTCGTATCTCTTTGGTTAATAAGATCCAAAAGGTTTATCGATCCCAGGGGGTACAGATCCATAATAGACATATAGAGATTATTGTACGTCAAGTAACATCAAGAGTTTTGGTTTCAGAAGATGGAATGTCTAATGTTTTTTTACC